AATTTGACCCACTTCCATATCATAGATGGAATAATGTATGAAATACGTATGAGCGGAGAAATAAAAAGAATTTTCTACTAAAACAAATCCGAATTTGCAACCGATACAAATGAAAATGAATTCATACAACATTACGGGAAACAAAATTCTAACGCTTAGACTTATGGAGTCTTGCATAGAATCTAAAAAGTGATCCAATTTCTACCTATTACTATGTATGATATTAGGATCTGCTGATGGGGTACCAGAAAAGTCCATGGATTCAGGATTTGCTCTGTTCTATATGAATGAGATAAAGACCGAATGGAAACCTATACTATAGAGTTTCCCCCTTTTTTAGCACTTAACTTTTTCGCGGATTCCGTTGTTCAAAAAGGATTCCCAGAAAAGAGAGAGCCTTTAATAAAAAATAAAAATGAAAATAATGAAATTACGATTACGCATTCGTTAGTCGAATTCGTGGAATACGATTGAAGTGCGCAAAAAAAAGGGTTGTATTTATTAAGCTAAGCACACGAAGACTCTCCACATATCACTTATACCAGTTCTACTTGGGAGAAAGCGGGCCGTGCTATATCAGAATTTCGACTTTATATATATATTTCTTCAATATTGAATGAAAAATGGAAGCACACGAATTACCTGAATTCCCCTCTCTATGGGTATATCATAGCTAAATAAGATCCCGGATTCGTTATATCTGTGTAACAATTTCTGTTCGGGGGTTTACATATACACATAATTGTTGTTATACTTGAAAGTGAAAAGGATTGATTCTTGAAAATTTTGGATGCGGATTAGTTGTGTATCAATTGCATTTTGGTATGCCATTAAGGAAACACAATTTGAGATCCAAGAACTTTTCATGAATTAACAGTCAATGGTTAAAGTTAATGGGTCCAATTGAATTTGCATGGAATTGTTGTTTGTGTGACTCAAAATGAAAAGGGGTCTTTAATTTCAATATCAATAGAAAAAAGGAGGGAAATTTTTAGGCGTTGCGTGTTTTGATATTTGAGATATTATACAATTAATAACAATTAATAGAAAGGGTTCGTCTCCAATCAAAATAAAAAAGGAAGGATTTTTTTTTAGGTTTATTGGTAAAGGAATAAGAAAAACGGAGGGGAATATTTCCATCTATTTTTCCCCTTTTGGCGGCATGGCCGAGTGGTAAGGCGGGGGACTGCAAATCCTTTTTCCCCAGTTCAAATCCGGGTGCCGCCTGATCAATAAAAAATGAGAAATCCCCTTGCTTGCTTGCTGATAGAATACAATTCGCCGATCCTTGCCTAGCATAAGCAGAGGAAAAAGACTCGAACTTCAGATACTTGCTTGATTTTTAGAAGCCGGAGGTTAAAAGACTGTCAATCCTTGCGCCTGGAGTTCTGGGGAGTATTTTAGTATAGGAAGGAGGGGCTAGGCTATCAAGACTTCCAGTACTAATGGACTAATGACCTAATGACGGATTCTTGAATTATATAGTTAAGTGGGGAATTGGTAGTTGTGGAAGATTCTTTCTTTGTATACAGACTCGCGAGAATTTATGAGTGCTCAGACATTCATTCAATCAATTTTGGATTGGATGAGTAATTGAATTGGCTTTATTTTGTTGAAAAAAGAAAAACTTCGTTATTTTATTTTCGGTAACACCCGGGCAAGAATGGAATAGAGGGCCCCCCGAGTGTCTTTGTCAAATACTCGGGAAGACGCAAGGGTTAGATCAAACGGTAGGTCGAGGTATGTGATAGAGAGTGATCTATCTTGATTGTATATTGTTATTTTTAATTATGAAGGACAACAAAAGAAACGATAGGTCTTACTATTCCGACAAGTTCCATTAATTGAATTCTCTTGAGAATTACAAGAAAGTAACTGCGTATCTTGCTTGTACTTAATGTTTCTAAATAATCATATTATGAACTTGTTATGGGTGGGGTTATTGGATTGGTTTATCATTAGCCTTCGTTCAGAATTCCCTTTTTTTTTTTTGACTCTGTGCCATGGATTGCATTATTATTAGTAATCAATAACAATAATGGAAGAGTTTCTTCCTTCATATTCCTAGAGATAGGGGGCATAATTCACATGGATATAGTAAGTCTTGCTTGGGCTGCTTTAATGGTAGTTTTTACATTTTCCCTTTCACTCGTAGTATGGGGAAGAAGTGGACTCTAGGGTCATTACTCATTTAATTGAGTTGAATAATCAAACGGTATCCATAGTTTCATAGATCGTTCTGCAAAGTGTTTTTTTTTTTAAGAAAAATATCTTCATTTCAAAATTCTACTGGAATCCTAATCCAATAATGTAATAGATGAAGAATCACCTTTCAATCAAACAAATATTTCAATGATTCCCATGCTCGTATTTTGAAAATAAAAGGAATACACATGATATGAAATTTTTTACAACCAACCCCCTTTTTTATTTGTTTCTCGCCTTACTGTTCAAAGAGAAAGTCTATCTGTTATTATGTAGATATGTACTTTATACTATACCGAGAGAAGCGTCGATATAGTGTTTGTCCAAGGAAGTACTACACATAATAAGCTCTTGTATTGGGTGATTCACATATTGTGCATTTCCCTTGGGTTTAGACTCCTAGAAATATGCTTTCTATTTTATAGACTCACTTACTATTATTCTTATTATTATTATTATATTATTATCGCGGTTCACGCGTTCAAAATAGGTGGTATCTACTACTTACAAATAGGAAGAATTCCTTGAATTATCTGTCAACGGCGAAATCAATTACTCCTTGTCGGAATACTAAAAAAATGATGACGAGGGTTCTTTTATATAATCTATTCTATGCCCATACCATAATATATTCTTACATTGATTTGATTGTTTCGACGGATCCCACCAGAGGAACCATATTGGAGATAAATTAACTAATAAAATAATAAAACAAGTAATTAGAACCGTAAGACATAAGAGGCAAGGGGGCCATTCGATTATATCCTATGGATCCAAATTGGTACAAATCAAAGGGATATAGCAAAGAACTCGAATGGGGGTATTTTTATTTATATGTACGTATATACATATAAATATTGATCTATATAATATATTGATAATCAATAGATTACGTTAAGCCTATACTATATCTTTATACAGCCCAACTTTCAAATTTTCGATTTATAGTTATAGAATAATCGATAGTGTGGTAGAAAGAAATATAGGAACCTTTCTACCATACTATCAGATCTCATATACTGCTGATTTGAATCCGCTCATTTCATTTAAGACGCCGAATTTGAATCCCTTTCATTTCTTCCATTATTGAATGGATAAGAACTAAGAAATCCCGTTTGATTCAAATTAATCATTTTGACTGACCGTTTTTACGTAAATAATAAGTAAAAAGGCAGTAGGAACTAGAATGAACAGTGCAGTAGCAATAAATGCGAGAATATTGACTTCCATAATTTCGTCGTTTTTTACTTCATAATAACTCGGGATCTAATCCCATAGAACATAGAGATTCTAAATCTTTCTCCTGTAAATTCAATGGGAGGAATACATCCCGATGATATTGAATCGGATCAATATCATGAATAACAATATATGAGCTCTCAAATCTATTCATCGTTGAGAATGGAATAGTATAACATAGGAAGATCTTTTATCCATACGGAATAAAAACAGAATCATAATAAAAAACGGAATTCCTGATCAAATCAAGAATCCCGTTGAATTTATCATTATTCATTCGTTATTTTCTATAACCTACCGTCTTCTTTATATAATCCTATAAATAAATAATAGAAAATAATGAGGTATTCTCCGACCCATCTTCCACTTCCATTGGTCACAAACCCCATCAATAGTAGAAGTTCAACGGAAAAAAGAAGAAGAAATACTATTTCGAAAACTCAAATTCCCATTGAATTGATGGGAATAAAAAAAGATTATTCATTCCCTCACTAAGAAAAGGGGGTGGATCCTTTCTTTGTTTGATCTTTCTTTTCTTATTTTAGTAAAAGAAAATTGGATTGGTAATGGGGACACATATATAAAAAATAAAGCGTGCAGTTTGAATGATATAAATTGATTGTTCAGGTTAGAGAAAACCGGAGTTAGAAGAGGGGGGTAGCTTTAATTTGAAAAGTATTTTATCGAGGTAACTATGTTAAAGAGGTAACTATGTTAAAGTGAAAATGAAGTTCATTTTGCAAGAAACAAACGAAAATTTGTGTATGTGCTCTGGTGAAAATATATGGGCATTCAACCCCTTCCGCGGATCGGGAGCAATAAAAAAATTCGACAAGTACGGGATCCGTTGGAATCGTGCTACCAACAATTGTAACAATCCACATATGTCTATCCCCCACCAATCGGTCAGTATTAATTGAAGTAATGGAAATTGCCGTATTTTATTTTCTCAATAAAATTAAAATGAGAAACGAAAAAAAAAAAAGAAGAAAAAAGGACCCCCCTCTGGGAATTAGACCCCCCCCCTCGTCCCGCCACAGAACAAAAAATAAAGAGATGAGTTGATGGAATCATCGGATACTAGGTCGGGACTGACGGGGCTCGAACCCGCAGCTTCCGCCTTGACAGGGCGGTGCTCTGACCAATTGAACTACAATCCCAGAGAAATAAGGTATACAGCATACATATTCTTAATGATTTGATTAAAACGATTTCGTTTTGTAAAAAAACGGAGAAGGGGGTGATATATGAATATCTGCATGGATATGGACTTGAGTGAGAACGATACGGATTACTAGTAATCCTATTGTCAAATCGTGTTAAATGAAATCGATTGAATTGATAAGAAACCTTTCAATGAAAAAAAGATTTGTATTCTTTTCTTTCACCCCTTCCCTATATTTAGGGATCATGATATGAATCTAGATCATTAAAAAAATGAAGAATATACGGGAACAAAAAGGATATAACAATGTATTCTTTTCTTTATCCCCCCAGCGTCAGCGTTTCCGGAGGAAAAATGTCTTATCTCATGATGGATCGGCGAATTCTTGGGC